TTCAAATGGGGATTCCTTGCTCAAAGATGTTCATTTGTACATGTATCATATTCCATGTGATGTGATAAGAGAACAGTATTTCCGTTCAGATCCATTTGTATAAAGAGTATTGAATGAGAAAGATAAGGAGTTTTGAACCGCTAACGAAAAAAGGATAAATCAAAAGGATACGATAAATAATTAGGGAGTCAAATGGTCTTTTTGGGGATAGAGGGACTTGAACCCTCACGATTTTTGAAATCGACGGATTTTCCTCTTACTATAAATTTCATTGTTGTCGGTATTGACATGTAGAACGGGACTCTATCTTTATTCTCGTCCGATTAATCAGTTCTTCAAAAGATCTATCAGATTATGGAGTGAATGGTTTGATCAATGGATATTCGATTCTTTCTTCAATATGGAATCGATTCATACCAATTCTTCTGTATTATGTATACAGGTTTATCCTTCATCTTTTCTGAAGTTTCGATAGAAGGATTCCTCTACCAATGTAAGACAATCAACTCCATTCGTTAGAACAACTTCCATCGAGTCTCTGCACCTATCCTTTTTTTTCGCTTTCTGAACCTTTGTTTGTTTTCGGAAAACGTGATTTGGCTCAGGATTACCCATTTTTATTAATTCCAGGGTTTCTCTGAATTTGAAAGTTATCACTTAGTAAGTTTCCATACCAAGGCTCAATCCAATTAAGTCCGTAGCGTCTACCGATTTCGCCATATCCCCCTTTTTGAGATGAAAATCTCATTGTGATCTCGTTCCCTTTTTTCTTTCATTTATAGCGGAACAGTTGAATTCATTAGATAGATGGTGATTCCTGTCTCGAAAAAGTGTTTTATCCTCTTTGTCTTTGATTTCTTGTCTATCTTCTTTCATATTCTATATCTATTATATCTATAGGAGGCTCATATTCGGTCCAATCAAAAACTATTTTATCATTTCTGTATCCGCAATTCAATATAGGTGGATACATACCCTAAACATCTGTCTCTCTTCCACTCCTTTCCCCCAAAAATTTCGAATACTTGAACGGTCGATTCTTTTTTTTATTAAAAATAATAAAAAATATTGAATTGTGATAAAAAATTTGAAATTATATATCGCTACATTAATTGTTATGTTCTATAATATAATATTTATGTTCTATAATATAATATTTAACAGTTATTTGAAATTCTATATTCTATTCTTTAACTTTAATCTTTAAATTATTAATTAATATATTCATAATCATAATAGCGAAATCATAATAGCGAATATGAATAGCCAAGAATTCAAATTAAATAGTTAATAGCAAAATTCTAAGAGTTTATTGAATTCTTATGTATGTCAAATTTATGTTATGTGAGCCTGCTTAGCTCAGAGGTTAGAGCATCGCATTTGTAATGCGATGGTCATCGGTTCGATTCCGATAGTCGGCTTTTCTCTATTTATTTTATTCGATGTTTTACATGATTGATAATGCATCTTTGAAATCAAAGAATATTGAAAAAAAAAAAGTGTCTTCCTCTTTTCGCAAAAGCCATTTCTTTTTTATGTTATAAGAATTTCCAACTATCTCATAAAAAGAATCCTTTTCTTTTTCTATATATAGAATAGAAAGATCTGGATATTTATCCAACTCATCTCATTATTCTTTAATAGAATAATACTTCAGTAAATTTGGCTTTATTTAGAATTTAGTTCATTTTTAGTTTAGATTTAATTATTAATTCTTATTGATGAAATTTCATCAATAAGAATTAATAATTAAATATAAATAAGAAGAAGGAGTCTTTATGTCGCGTTACCGAGGTCCTCGTTTCAAAAAAATACGTCGCCTGGGGGCTTTACCAGGGCTAACTAATAAAAGGCCCAGAGCTGGAAGTGATCTTAGAAACCAATCGCGTTCCGGGAAAAAATCCCAATATCGTATTCGCCTAGAAGAAAAACAAAAATTGCGTTTTCATTATGGTCTTACAGAACGACAATTACTTAAATACGTTCGTATCGCCGGAAAGGCAAAGGGGTCAACAGGTCAGGTTTTACTACAATTGCTTGAAATGCGCCTGGATAACATCCTTTTTCGGTTGGGTATGGCTCCGACTATTCCGGGAGCTCGCCAATTAGTTAACCATAGACATATTTTAGTCAATGGTCGTATAGTAGATATACCAAGTTATCGCTGCAAACCCCGAGATACTATTGCGGCGAGGGATGAACAAAAATCTAAAGCTCTAATTCAAAATTCTCTCGATTCATCCCCTACTGAGGAATTGCCAAACCATTTGACTCTTCAAGCATTCCAATATAAAGGATTAGTCAATCAAATAATAGATAGTAAGTGGGTCGGTTTGAAAATAAATGAATTGTTAGTTGTAGAATATTATTCTCGTCAGACTTAAACCTAACAAAAAAAAACTAATAAGAATAAGGGTTCGACCCCATTTTGCTCCCTTTCGTCGAAGTAAATTAACCTAAGGTTAAGATAAATAAGGGTTTGATCCGGATTTTTCTTCCG